TTCCTAAAAGGATTTCTTTCTTTCATTTTTCCCATCCTTGTATTCTCTTCTTTTGTTTTGTATGCCTATTGTCTATTACTAAGAATAGGATTCAAGTAATGAATTCTAGGCATCCCGCAAAACGAAAAAGAAAAAATATAAACAAAGCAACAAAAGGGGTTTACAGATCCATACAATTATGTATGGATCAACAAAAATTTAGCACTTTTTACCAACTTGATGTTAAGGAATCTCCGCACCTAGAAATTCATTTCGTACAATTGAACCTTTTCAAACTGTTTCTTTTTAAGAACCAGAAAAATTTGTGCCAAAATAACAGATGCCAAGAAGAACAAAAGACCTTGGACCCGTAATGGGTCTTGAAGCACTATTTCTGCATCTCCCTGACCAAAGCCTCCCACATTGGGATTGCTTGTTAATGGTTGATCAAGCTTGATGGATTCACCCTCTGAAACAAGAAGTTCTGGTCCTGGAGGTATAATATTAACCACTTGATGTCCATCCGATGCATCAACTATGGTTATTTCGTATCCCCCTTTTTCTTTACGTACTATTCTGCTTACTATACCTGCTGATGTAGCATTATAGACTGTATTGTTACTTTTGCTACCATCAGGATAAATCTGACCCCTTCCTCTGTTCCCACCTACATATATGGGATATTTTAAGAAGTGAACGTCTTTCTTCGTAGCAGGGTCGGGGGAAAGAATGGGGAAGACGATTTCACTATATTTCTGACCGGGAACAGGACCTATCACAATAATATTTCTTTTATTGGGACGATAACTCTGAAAAGACAGATTTCCTACCTTTTCTTTCAACTCGGGAGAAATACGATCAGGGGGGGCTAATTCGAATCCGTCGGGTAAAATGAGAACAGCCCCTACATTCAAAGCCCCTTTTTTACCATTAGCAAGAACTTGTTTCAGTTGCTTATCATAAGGGATTCGAACAACTGCTTCAAATACAGTATCAGGAAGCACAGCTTGCGGAACTTCAATATCCACGGGTTTATTAGCTAAATGGCAATTGGCGCATACAATTCGTCCCGTTGCTTCTCGCGGGTTTTCATAACCCTGCTGCGCAAAAATGGGATATGCATTTGAAATAGATGCCCGAGTTATTACATATATCATGATCGATACAGAAATGGCTCGAGTCATCTCTTCCTTTACCCAAGAAAAAGTATTTTGATTTTGCATGTCCAATCATTGATCCCGGAATTTCTACAATAAATTAGATAGGTAGCTAGTATAGTTCCCTATACACGAGTCTGTCATTGTACTGGAATAATTGTACTGGAATATAGGACGAATACCTTGGGCGAATAGAAGTATAAAGAATTAAGTCAAACTTGAAACGCTTTCTTTATACACGAAGAAAGATTCTGATTTTATTAATATAATGAGATCAAATGAGTTCTTTATTCATTCATTGAATGATAAATTACTACAAGCGAAGGAGATACACGATTTAAATAATGGAAGATCCAATATTTCACAATTGTATCTAGAATAACTGGAAAAGTGGAAACAAGACCGGATATAATTTGATCGTTATGATCCAATCCAAAATCGTTGTAGACTGACCCGATCATTAGTTCCCAACCATGAGTCGAGTGAAATCCGATCCATAAATCAGTAACTAAAAGAATGGAAAAAGCTTTTATTGTGTCACTTAAGTTATAGAGGAATTCCTGAACCCAAGAATTAAGAATGACAAGTTCTTCATTACTCAGAAGAAAATACCCACTTAGAATAGCTAAACATATTATATTTGTCGAGAAATGTAAAATGATATGGAGATCATATTCATTGTGTACTTTGACCAATTGTATCGTTTCCTTGTGTATTCCTATATGAAGTTTTTGTATATGTGTTTCTGGATCCTCCTTTATCATTTCGTCCAACAGGAATAGTTCTTCTAATTCTATGAATCTTTCTAGAACGTTTTTCTCTTGAATATGATTCAAAAAAGTTTGGGATTGCCTGGTATTCCACCAATTAGTAACCCAAGGTTCCAGACATTTATTAAATGAGAAAGACACCCACCAGGGCAAAAATACTATGGATGCGAGATATGGGAGGGAGGCCAATGCTTTCTTTTTTTTCATTTTTTCTGTGAATTGAATTGTTAATGAACCTGCTTCATTCTTCATTCGTCGACTCCATCTGATATTTCTCTGAAGCACGAGTTGTCTAACAAGGTATTGACCTCTGGATCTATTCCTTTCCTATTTTTGTGTAATAATTTCATTTTTTATTTAGAAGGAATATAGAAATAGAATAAGAGTCCTTTTCGGATAAAAATCGAATAAAAATGAGAAAAAAGAAATAAATATTATTCCAGATATCTCAATTGGGAAAACTCGAACCAATTTCATTTTCATTTGTTCCTTTCGATGAATACTTGAAAACCCACTTGAAGTAACGAGTCGAGTTTCGAGACGAAAAAACTCCCCTGGATCAATTAATTCTTTCGAAATGTTTCACCGTCTAATCAGAAAGGGGTATCAATTCAAAATCTTGGGTCTAAAAAGAAAAATTCTGTATTATGAAATACATGTTCGGATAGGTTTGATTAATTGATATCTATACTTAACTTATTAGATTTAGATTAGTTAGCTATAGTTAGATTAGAGTTTTTTCTAGTATAAAAGAATGAGGAAACTTCAGTTGTATTAAAAGGGGAATTAGCAAGAGCAAGTTCCTTCCCCCATCTTGAGAAAATATTGATTTTTCAATTGAATTTATTCTTCACTTCAGTTCGTTTTAAAATACTTCAATTGGTACGCGCAAGAAATAGGCTAATTCAGCAGCTTTTTGTTCAATTTCTCGTGGAGTCAAATTCTCATCAGTACGAGTCAAGGGAATGGCTCCTTGGCCTCTGATTTCCATATAAAGGACACGACGAAGATAAAGACCCTCTTTAACTTCCATTCTGATTGATTGGATATCTCTCATAAGGAAGCGAAGGAAGATGCGACGATTTATTCCAGGAAATCCCCAACGAAAAATACACACTATTCCTTCTTTTCTATCGAATCGGTTATAACCGCTACCTACATTCCACGAAATTGTGGACCACAAATAGGAGCTAATGAATAGACCCGCGATCCCATAGAAAGACATCACAATCCCTTGCGGAAAAAAAATGATTTGCTGAGATGGCAATACAGATATCAAATTCCTACCAAGATAACTGGAAGTTCCAACCACTAAGAATCCTAGTGAATCTAAAAAAAGGATACACGCCCAGCAAAAATTACTCGTTTTTCGAGACCCCGTTATAAGTTCTATCCATATATGTTCTGATCGCCAATTCATACTATATTAGATCCAGTTGCATTTGATTGGAATTGAGCGAATAACCCAAATTTGACTTTACCTTTCTTGACCCCGAAGTAACTTTCATCAAAGTAACTTTCATCAACTAGCACTATTCTGATGTGAAACATTAGGAGTAATTGATTAGATACATTGACTTTCTATTTTAAATATTCGCTAATCCAATTTGAACCAGCTACATATACATGTATTTATGCGGATATCATGTATCCGCATAACAGTTCTTTCATTTGTGTGTTCGGAAAGAGCCACATATCATACCATATTACACCAAATAAATATCCGTATTATCATCCAGTGTTGAAATCAATTGATAAGATTCGGTCCCATTGGGTCTAGACAATCTTATTTTTTTGGACATGAAGAAATAAAGAAACCATTGCAATTGCCGGAAATACTAGGCCCACTAAAGGCACAAAAATAGAGGGTAAGTTGAAATCTGTCATAGAATAGGTGCCTCGATTTACTATTTCTATCTATTAAAAAGATATCCTCTTATGATATATCTATTATAAGTAATATTAAGCTATTATTCTATATGATTAGATAGAAACTATATATTTTTTTTATATTCTAAAATATTCTATATTCTAAAAATAAAATATTCTAAAAAAATGAGAATTCTAAATTATATATTATTATTAAAATTCTTATTAAAATGAAATTTATTAAAAAAATGAAATTTATTAAATTTTAAAAATAAAATGAAAATAAAATGAAATATGAAATATTCAAAATATTAACATATATTAACATATATTAACATATATATTAATTATATTAATATTAAATATATTTTAAATATATTAAATAATATTAAATTAAATGTATTAAATTATATATAAATTATATATGAATTCATAAATTCTATATTAATATAAATTCTATATTCTATATTAATATAATTATATATATTAATATATCATATATTCAAAAATCAAATAATACTATTCTATACTATTCTAACTATACTATTAATATATATATATCAATATATATATCATTACTATTAATATATATATATCTAATAATATATCTAATATCTAAATAATATCTAAATAAATATAGAAATAAATAGAAAAAAATATATAAAAATATAGAAATAAATAGAAAAAAATATATAAAAATATATAAATAAATAGAAAACAATAAATATATAAAAAAGAAAAAAAAAAAAAAACAAAATCAAATAATTATCCGAAACCTCTGTCTCTTACTACAAGGAGAACTTATATCACCAAAGAAAAATTCTTCTCATTTTTTTTGATTACGATGAATTAAATACTTGTTCACTAAATAACTGAATCTAGTGCTATACTTTCATTTTTTTAACTTGGATTCAAGGGAAGGAAACCGTGGAGTTGAAATAACTCGCCCAGAAGACCTTTTAAAAGATTACGTGGTACTATTGGGTCGAATAAACCTTTATGGAATAAATACTCAGACGCTTGTGAACCATCAGGTACTATCTTATTCAATGTTTGTTCAATTACTCTTTTACCCGCAAATGCAATGTAGGCGTTAGGTTCAGCGATAATGATATCTCCCAACATAGCAAAACTGGCTGTTACTCCACCGGTTGTAGGAGATGTAAGAATTGATACATAGAATAACTTTTTATCTGATTGATAATTATATGAAGCAGAAGATATT